AGATAACCCAAAAAATCAAAAGAATGCTTGGATAATTGGTTTATATGGATTCTTCCTGGTTGAGACCATACATAAAAATGACATTGCCAAAAATGGACAAGATAATATTTCCACTTATTCATCAGAAGAGGAGTATCTTTTGATGCCAGAATCGATTTTCCTTGATATCTAACATACTGTATAAAAGGATCCTTGAAGAACCATAAGGTGGCCGGAAAATCGTTAGCAAAGACTTCTTCGACAGGATATTTTATTTTTTCATAAAAACGTATTCGCTCAAAAAGAATCCCAGAAGAGGTTAATCGTAAATGATTAGATTGGTTACGGAGAAAAAGTAAAATGGATTCGTATTCACATACATAAGAATTATATAGGAGCAAGAATAATCTTTGATTACTTTTTGCAAAAATGGATTTTTTTGGAGTAATAAGAGTATTCCAATTATAATACTCGTGAAGAAAGAGCCGTAATAAATGCAAAGAAGAGGGATCTTTCACGCAGTAGCGAAGGGTTTGAACCAAGATTTCCAGATGAATGGGGTAGGGTATTAGTACATCTGATGCATAATTTAAATGTGGAAATTTGTCCTCGAAAAAAGGAAATATTGAATGAATTGATCGTAAATTATAAGATTTTACGGTTTCTGTCTCCTCTAAGGAAGATACTAATCGTAGGGAAAACGGAATTTCCACAATGACTGCAAATCCCTCCGATATCATTTGAGAATACAAATTTTTGTTGTACCCAAAAAATTTATTTTGATTCGAATCATTAACGGAAATAATAAAATGATTCTGTTGATACATTCGACTAATTAAACGTTTTATAATTAGTAAACTAGATTTCTTGTCATAACCTACATTATCCAACAAAACGGATCTATTTAAACCACGATCATGAGCAAGTGCATAAATATACTCCCGAAAGATAAGTGGGTATAGGAAGTCATGTTGCTGAGATCTATATAATTCTAAATATCCTTGAAATTCTTCCATTTAAAATTCAATTTGAATCAGAAAAGAAATAGGTGATTTATTGGGTTATCAAATGATACATAGTACGATACAGTCAAAACAAGGTATTTATATTATAGTAAGAAAAAATTAGATACCTCGGAAACAAGTCAAACTCATCAACGGACTCTCCAGACCCTCCCTTTCCATATAATAGATTTATGTTCATTTATAGGATAACAAGATAGTTAGAAGCCCTTTATTTTATCAATCCAATCGCTCTTTTGATTTTGAAAAAAAAAATATCTTTATCAATATACTGCCTTCTTCTACACATTTATCTCTACCCCATAAAGGGGAATAGCTAATAGTTAGGACTCATAAGAAATTTCTAATCCACTCATCGGAAAAGCTTTTCCCGCATCAAGCACTAATATATTTTTAACGTCTAATTAGATGGGGTAATCATTCAAAAATGAAGAACAGAAGCTCGTTACTTTTTATTTCCCTAGAATTGGAACCTCTAGTAAGGCTCTACCCATTTATTCATTCGACCCCCCAAAAAAATTCTTTTTTTTTTAATTGAATTTAAACAATTGAAATAAGATTTTGGACCTATTCAGTAAGAATGAAATATTCTCAGAATTATCCTACGACATGCTGCTTTTTCCATTCATTCCTTTCAGGATCAGTCGTGGTCTTACAAACTCTACCGATGGTATGGACGAATCTGTTGCTTCATACAAATGTGTAAAAGATGCTAGCCGCACTTAAAAGCCGAGTACTCTACCGTTGAGTTAGCAACCCAAATAAACAAATTAGAATGTGTAGATACAATCAGAATCCCAATAAATAACGAAATTGAATGGTACAACACAATCAAACCATAAAAAAAAAAAAAAAAATGAAAAAAAAACTCTAACTGAACATAATAAAAATGAACAAATCCGACGAAAATACAAAAAATTCTCAAATAAAAGATAAAATAAGGATAAAATCAAAGATTTTCAAATATTTATAGACCGCCTCTTGTCTCTCTTCTCTTATATTATCCATTAATTAGTATATATCGAGTTTAATTGATTAAAATCTTAATCAAAAAAGACTTCTTGTATGACAGAAAATATAAGAGCCTATTATTTGAATGAAATAAAATCTATGGAACAGGGATAAATAGATCCATTTATCCACGATCGGATTATATTTATTTGATACACTGTTGTCAATATGAATATTGAGAAAAGCATACGTATACAAAAGAGAAAACAAATTCTAAATCGAACTAACAATTCCGATTTCAATCAATTAAAATGAATCAAATTCAAATTATTAAAATTGAAATATAAAAAAAAACGAAGGACTTGTGTTGGATTGGCACTATATAATATAGGTGGAAGACTAAATTAAGGAAGACGGAGGAGAAGTAGAAAAAAAAATGAGGTTTATTCAATAACTAAAATAAGCAGATTTAGTCCTTTGTTTTTTTTTGTTCATAGAGTTCCAAACGGGGGTAATGTCAAATTTTTATGTCTATAGACCCCATTACTTCTACGTCATTTCTTATTTATTCACTTGATCTTTTTTTCTATATTTATTTTATTAATTGAATTTTGTTTGTTGATTAAGGCGAAGTTCCGTAAAAACCCCCGCCTTTTTTGAAATATCATGAACAGTTCCTGTAGGTTGAGCGCCTTTTTCAAGGAAGTATAGAATAGCAGGAACATTTAAATAGATTTGATTCTTTATCGGATCATAAAAACCCACTTTACGAAGATCTCTTCCCTCTCGTCGGGATCGAACATCAATTGCAACGATTCGATAAATGGCTCATTGGGATAGATGAAGAATACCCCCCCTAGAAACGTATAAGAAGTTTTCCCCTCGTACGGCTCGAGAAAATTAGAAATTATGTCTATGTATAGAATTACAATATCAAATATATATCCATAAAATCATCAAATTAATTAGACTATTGATTTTAGTACTTTTTTCTTATTCTTACCCAACAAAAAAGAAAATTAGTCGTATTTGCACCCTCATAACTCAAGTTGGATAACTCTGAAATAACTCAAAAGAGAAACCTTTTAGATATTTCATCTATTGAGCGGTCTCTAACCCTTTAATTGTCTGTCTTCTTTAGAATCCATTTTGATTCTTTTCTGATCTAGTTGTTAAGACAATTGAAAATGGTATTTCCTTGTTCCAGGATCTTTGCCTTGAATCATTGGGTTTAGACATTACTTCGGTGATCTTTAAATCCTTTCAAAACGGCAGCAACATACCATTTTTTGTGATTTCTTTCTGTCAAAGAATCATACGAATGTTTGATTCCTGCGTAATACACTTTCCTTTTGATTTGATCGAAAGAGTTTTACCAATTTCAACAAACTTTCCTTTTGAATTGGAAAGTTTCTCGAATAGGACCCTTTAAGTTTATGTATCGAAAATATACTTACGAAGCTGTTCCAATTTATTGATTGATACTAACCCTAGATTCTTGCCCCTGAAAAATAAATCAATACTTTCTACTCGAGCTCCATCCTATACTATATTATATTATATCATACCCCCCAAAAAAAGAGAGTTACAGCGGAACAGAACAAATGATGTCGAGCCAAGAGCACTTTCATTCCTATATAATATATAAAAAAATGGTGGATGTAAGACTCCACAGCGGATCATGTCCTTCAAGTCGCACGTTGCTTTCTACCACATCGTTTTAAACGAAGTTTTACCATAACATTCCTTCAGTTTGGAACCCATATGTAATTGATTCAATTATGGAATCATGAATAATCATTAGTTCGGATAGAGATTAATAGAATTTAATATTGGAAATTCTATAAAAATAATTTTTTTTTTTTTTTTATTATTTCTATTTTCTTATTTATATTATTCTAAATTTGAGAATATTTTTCGATTATTGTAAAAATCAAATTAGTTAACTAAATTCTAACTAATATAACACGAATAAATAAATATAATACGAAGAAACAAGTTATTTTGAATCTGTATCTTCAAGTAACATAATAGTGGTAGCATAAATTCAACAATTTCACACTTCTTCAAGTACCAAGAACTCATAGGAGTTCGTTACAAAGATTGAATTGATTGAAAAATCTCCTATCCGATATAATTATTTGCATTTTGCATAACATAAAGTTTTACAGCAAGGACCTTTCGTTTTTTATCATCAGTAAGAGAGAGAGAAATTCATATTGGATTAAACCATCTGTGATTAAAAAAAGATAGATAAAAAAACACTGATGTAAGGGAGAAATTTTATGTTGTTATTTTTTCATATTTATACTGATTTATACTGTAAAATCGTTTGCGTGTTATTTGAACTCAATTAAATTTGTGAAAAAGATATGATTCCGCGGATTATGAAAAAAAAAAATAATAATCACATTCTATACCAATATTCTACTCTTAATACAGAAGGCTGTTCGAAAAGGCAATCTTTTATATCTATTTTATTATGATATATTTTATATATATCAAAAAAAAATTAGAAATATATTATATTAATAGAATGTTAATATAATGATCACATTATATAATAATATATATAGACGGGGTATGCTCTGGGACGGAAGGATTCGAACCTCCGAGTAGCGGGACCAAAACCCGTTGCCTTACCACTTGGCCACGCCCCATTTATTTCTATTCGACACTAATAAACACTAATATTGGTACGGGTTATTCGTCAACTCCAGTCTAAATATCTATTATTTCGAAAATGGATTACTAGAATTTTTATACATGTAGACTATACATGTAGACATAGAATTAAACTGAATTTATTGATCATTACATATAATTCAATTAAGATATTGTACGAAAGTATGATTTATTCTATTCTCTTTTGATTTGAGATATAGAAGGATTTTTGATTGGGTGAGTTCAAATCAAAGAAAGTTTTTTGGTCTATCTTATTTATTTTTATTCATTTTTTTTTCGTCTATCAATAATACCCTATTTATAATAATAAAATATAATAATAAAAAACTCGATTCAATTTATTAATAACTCAATCAAAATAAATACAATTATCCCCAAAAACAAAATGTTTGTTATGCTTAATATTTTAAGTTTGATCTGTATCTACCTTAATTCTGCTCTTTATTCCAGTAGTTTTTTCGTCGCCAAATTGCCCGAAGCCTACGCTTTTTTGAATCCAATTGTAGATGTTATGCCAGTAATACCCCTGTTCTTTTTTCTCTTAGCCTTTGTTTGGCAAGCTGCTGTAAGTTTTCGATGATATTTTTAATAAAGTCCCAGACAAATTCATGATTTATTCGAAAAAAATTCGTGGAATTGATAAGATCAGATACGTCTTACACTCTCAATTCAAATATTGAAATTCTTGTACAACCGCGACAAATCCGGATCACCCCACTTTATTTCTTGGTGTCAAAATAAAAAAGGGTAGGGTATGTGGTATAAAAGTGGAGAATCTATTCTCTTTTTTCCTAAAAAAAAATCTTGGAGATTGTGTAATGCTTACTCTCAAACTATTTGTTTACACGGTAGTGATATTCTTTGTTTCTCTCTTTATCTTCGGATTCCTGTCTAATGATCCAGGACGTAATCCTGGACGTGAAGAATAAAAAATAAGGTTTTCTTTGCTTGATTTTAAACTGTTATTAGTAAGATTTTATCTATTCCACTTCTTTAACTATATAATTTTTAACTATATAATAATAATCAAAATAATATAATAAAAAAGAGCTCGCGATAAATTCGAAAGAAAATGCCAAGTCATCAATGAAAACGGAAAGAGAGGGATTCGAACCCTCGGTACAAAAAACTCGTACAACGGATTAGCAATCCGACGCTTTAGTCCACTCAGCCATCTCTCCTCTCAATTGAAAAAGGATAATACTATGTTACATTATAAAAAATAAGGCTTGAAAACGCCCGTCATAGTATATACTCTTATTTTTTGATTTCGTGATTTCGTCCGAAGGGGCTTTTTAGTTCCACGGCCCGGCCCGGTCAGTACTTAGCCGGGCCCGCCCTTTTGTTCCAACAAATCATAAATCAAAAGATTTATTAAATTTGAAAAAAATAAATAAAGAAAAAAAAATTGCTTGTTATTGCGATAAACAAAAAGAACCTTTTCCATTTTTATGATATATAATCAAATGGTATCGAATCAAAGTGCCATTTCTTTCTTAGTTAGTCCTTTTATTCCGGTTTAAATAAGAAAAAGGGAACTCTCGTTTCTTGCCACAACCCATTTTTGTGTTATGGCTTAAGTTCGAGACAAAACCTCGGGCAAAAAAGCACTTGTTATTTAGTTATTTTGTTATTAAAGTGAAATGAATCCCCTTTTCCTAATCTCATTAGGTCCTCTGATACAAAAGGTAAACGCTCTAGTTTTCATGATTCTTTTCTGATCTTTTGTTTTAGTTTTGATTAGGGTCGACAAAAGGTCCATTTATATACAATAATCGGATTGTAGCGGGTATAGTTTAGTGGTAAAAGTGTGATTCGTTCTATAACCCCTTATATAGTTAAAGGGTCTTTCGGTTTGATTAATATTCATTCCGAACAAAAACTTTAGTTCTTAAAAGGATTGAATCCTTTACCTCTCAATGAAAAATTCGAGGAAGAATATACATTCTCGTGATTTGTATCCAAGAATCAATTTTAAATTGAAAAGTTGGATTATGAGATTACGAAACATAATTTTTTTTTATTGGATAAATACTTCCAATTGAATGAGTATGAGTAAAGGACCCATGGATAAAGATAAAAAGTGTATTTCTAATCGTAACTAAATCTTCAATTTTTCATTTCTATAGGGGGAATTGAAGCAAAACAGCTATTAAACAATGTCTTTGGTTTACTAAAGACATCGATAAATTGTTTTAGCTCGGTGGAAACAAAATACTTTTCCTAAGGATTCTTTCAAATAGAAGTAGAGAACGAAGTAACTAGAAAGATTGTTAGAATATAAACCCCCTCCTTTCTATAGGGATCGTCTAGAAAGCGGGTTGTTCTGAATAGATTTAAACATAAAAGCTGACATAGACGTTATGGGTCGGATTTTTTTATTTCGTTCATGTCTGAATCTGGGAATTTATCCATCTTCCATAAAGGAGCTGAATGAAACCAAAGTTTCACGTTCAGTTTTGAATTAGAGACGTTAAAAATGATGAATCAACGTCGACTATAACCCCTAGCCTTCCAAGCTAACGATGCGGGTTCGATTCCCGCTACCCGCTTTTACTTTATCGTTATAATCTTTAATATTCTAAAAATGAAATATTAATATTATTAAAATATTAAATAAAAAAATTGAATGAATCGAATTAATGTAATGCATCATTGACTTGAATACTAAATTCTTGGAATTCTTTCAACTATTTTTCCGAACAAGAAATATGAAAATTGGAGTGAAAAGCGTCCATTGTCTAATGGATAGGACATAGGTCTTCTAAACCTTTGGTATAGGTTCAAATCCTATTGGACGCAGTTTATTTCCATATATATATATTTTTTCTATTTCTATGTCACGAAAGATATGATATTTTGA